ATTGATGATAAAATGGAATCCTGGGTTGCGAACAGTGATTCGATTGATGATGAAGAAAGAGAATTTTTGGTTCAGTTCTCCACCTTAACGACAGAAAAAGGGATTGATCAAATTCTATTGAGTCTGACTCATAGTGATTATTTATCTAGTGATCATTTATCAAAGAACGACTCTGGTTATCAAATGATTGAACACCCGGGAGCAATTTACTTAGGATATTTAGTTGACATTCATAAAAAGTGTCTAATGAATTATGAGTTCAATACATCCTGTTTAGCAGAAAGACGGATATTCCTTGCTCATTATCAGACAATCACTTATTCACAAACCTCGTGTGGGGCTAATAGTTTGCATTTCCCGTCTCATGAAAAACCCTTTTCGCTCCGCTTAGCCCTATCCCCCTCTAGGGGTATTTTAGTGATAGGTTCTATAGGAACTGGACGCTCCTATTTGGTCAAATACCTAGCGACAAACTCCTATGTTCCTTTGGTATTTCTGAACAAGTTCCTGGATAACAAGCCTAAAGGTTTTCTTATTGATGATATCGATATTGATGATAGTGACAATATTGATGATAGTGACGAGATTGATGCTAGTGACGATATCGATCTTGACCTCGATACGGAGCTGGAGCTGCTAACTCTGATGAATGCGCTAACTATGGATATGATGCCGGAAATAGACCGATTTTCTATCACCCTTCAATTCGAATTAGCAAAAGCAATGTCTCCTTGCATAATATGGATTCCAAACATTCATGATCTGGATGTGAATGAGTCGAATTACTTATCCCTCGGTCTATTAGTGAACTATCTATCCAGGGATTGTGAAAGATGTTCCACTAGAAATATTCTTGTTATTGCTTCGACTCATATTCCCCAAAAAGTGGATCCCGCTCTAATAGTTCCGAATAAATTAAATACATGCATTAAGATACGAAGGCTTCTTATTCCACAACAACGAAAGCACTTTTTCAATCTTTCATATACTAAGGGATTTCACTTGGAAAAGAAAATGTTCCATACTAATGAATTCGGGTCCATAACCATGGGTTCCAATGCACGAGATCTTGTAGCACTTACCAATGAGGCCCTAGCGATTAGTATTACACAGAAGAAATCAATTATAGACACTAATACAATTAGATCCGCTCTTCATAGACAAACTTGGGATTTGCGATCCCGGGTAAGATCGGTTCAGGATCATGAGATCCTTTTCTATCAGATAGGAAGGGCTGTTGCACAAAATGTACTTCTAAGTAATTGCCCCATAGATCCTATATCTATCTATATGAAGAAGAAATCATGTAACGAAAGGGATTCTTATTTGTACAAATGGTACTTCGAACTTGGAACGAGCATGAAGAAATTAACGATACTTCTTTATCTTTTGAGTTGTTCTGCCGGATCGGTCGCCCAAGACCTTTGGTCTCTACCCGGGCCTGATGAAAAAAATGGGATCACTTCTTATGGACTCGTTGAGAATGCTTCTGATCTAGTTCATGGCCTATTAGAAGTAGAAGGTGCTCTGGGGGGATCCTCACGGACAGAAAAAGATTGCAGTCAGTTTGATAATGATCGAGTGACATTGCTTCTTCGGCCCGAACCAAGGAATCCTTTAGATATGATGCAAAATGGATCTTGTTCTATCGTTGATCAGAGATTTCTCTATCAAAAATACGAATCGGAGTTTGAAGAAGGGGAAGTAGAAGGAGCCCTCGACCCGCAACAGATAGAAGAGGATTTATTCAATCACATAGTTTGGGCTCCTAGAATATGGCGCCCTTGGGGCTTTCTATTTTATTGTATCGAAAGGCCCAATGAATTGGGATTTCCCTATTGGGCCAGGTCATTTCGGGGCAAGCGGATCATTTATGATGAAGAGAATGAGCTTCAAGAGAATGATTCGGAGTTCTTGCAGAGTGGAACCATGCAGTACCAGACACGAGATAGATCTTCCAAAGAACAAGGCTTTTTTCGAATAAGCCAATTCATTTGGGACCCTGCAGATCCACTCTTTTTCCTATTCAAAGATCAGCCCCCTGTCTCTGTGTTTTCACATCGAGAATTCTTTGCAGATGAAGAGATGTCAAAAGGGCTTCTTACTTCCCAAACAGATCCTCCTACATCTATATATAAACGCTGGTTTATCAAGAATACGCAAGAAAAGCACTTCGAATTGTTGATTCATCACCAGAGATGGATTAGAACCAATAGTTCATTATCTAATGGATCTTTCCGTTCTAATACTCTATCCGAGAGTTATCAGTATTTATCAAATCTGTTCCTATCTAACGGAAGGCTATTGGATCAAATGACAAAGACATTGTTGAGAAAAAGATGGGTTTTCCCGGATGAAATGAAAATTGGATTCATGTAACAGGAGAAAGGTTTCCCATTCCTTAGCCGGAAGGATATATGGCCATGAAATAAATAGGGAGTGGAACAGAATTGACTGGGTGGTAGAGTCGTGGAAAGGCTTGTTTCTTCCAAATTTTGGA